GATTCCCAATACAGGAGTAAAAATAGGGACAAGCAACCATATGAGCCCATAGACCTCTTTTAAGGATTCCGATCTGAAAAAAGAATTGATAGCTTGTGCTTCTGTCGTATCAATTATCATTTCAACGATCAACTTCTCCCATAATGATATCTATACTACCTAGTATCGTCATAATATCAGCCAATTTCATTCTTTTAACTAGCTGAGGAAGAATTTGCAAATTGATAAAACCTGGTGGACGAATTTTCCATCTCCAGGGAAAAACACTCTGATCTCCTATCATAAAAATTCCCAATTCCCCTTTTGGGGCTTCCACTCTCACGTAAAGTTCTTGTTTCGATAATTCAAAAGCGGGCGAGGTTTTTTTACTAATGAATCGGTATTCAAAATCATTCCATTCGGAATCCCTTGCTCTATCGAAGCGTCGGACTTCTAAATTTTCATAGGGCCCCCCTGGAATTCCTTCCAAAGCTTGTTGAATAATTTTTATGGATTCCATCATTTCACTGATTCGGACTAAATAACGAGCTAATGAATCTCCTTCTTTTTGCCATTGGACTTCCCAATCAAATTCGTCGTAACACTCATAATGATCAACTTTCCGAAGATCCCATTGAATTCCCGAAGCTCGTAGCATTGGTCCTGATAAACCCCAATTTATTGCTTCCTCTCCCCCAATAATGCCCACTCCTTCAACTCGTTCCAAAAAAATGGGATTCCGCGTAATAAGCTTTTGATATTCAGTAACCCCTGTTAAAAAATAATCGCAGAAATCCAAACATTTATCTATCCAACCATGAGGTAGATCAGCAGCTACTCCTCCAATACGGAAATAATTATGCATCATTCGCATACCTGTGGCAGCTTCGAATAGATCATATATCAATTCTCTTTCTCTGAAAATATAGAAGAAAGGGGTCTGCGCACCGATATCCGCCATAAAAGGTCCAAGCCATAACAAATGAGAAGCTATACGACTCAGTTCAAGCATAATGACTCTGATATAGCTGGCTCTTTTAGGTACTTGAATATTTCCCAGCTGCTCTGGTGCATTTACCGTTATTGCCTCTGTAAACATGGTCGCTAAATAATCCCAACGGGTTACATAAGGCAGATATTGTATAATTGTTCGATTTTCTGCAATTTTTTCCATTCCTCTGTGTAAATAACCCAATATGGGTTCACAGTCAATAACATCTTCACCATCGAGAGTAACGATGAGTCGAAGAACACCATGCATTGATGGGTGGTGAGGACCCATATTGACTATCATGAGGTCTTTTCTTGTAGCTGGTACAGTCATATGTTTTTTCCCGATTCATTATTCCATGAATTGCTGAAAACGAAACGAAGTTCATCCAAATTCAAGATCTAATAAATATAAAATAAATAAAAAATAAAGTAATTCAAATCGTCAAATTAACTTAACGAGTTTTTGGCTCCCGAATAGCCAACTGCCCCATTAATTCTTTATAACGTACTCTATTTTTCTTTGACAAATAAGCCAGCAGCCGTTGACGTTTTCCCAGAATTTTCCGTAGACCTCTCTGAGATAAATAGTCTTTTCTGTGCAATTGCAAATGTGAAGTAAGTCTCCGTATCTTATTGGTGAAATTGAATACTTGAAATTCAACAGAACCCTTCTTTTTTTCTTTTTCTTCTTGCGAAATAACTGAGATTAATGAATTTTTTACCATAAAAAGAATTCTTCTCCCCTTTTTTCTTTTTTTTTACATTTACAGATATGGATTTTACCGATTAGTAATAATAATGCCAAACGGTTGAATCTGGTATACACAATAATCTGGATTGATTCATATACTGCTTGTTCTATCAAACAAATTCAATTAATCAATAATCAAATTTGCAATTTGATTCGGATATAGATAAAAAACATGGTATGCTTCTGCAACCACAAAAGAGAGAAATTTGGACATAAGATAAGAGGAGTCTGCCCATTCATTCCTAGATCTAATTCATAAGTTCATTGAATCAGTATCATGTACGATAATGTATTCTAACACAACGGGTGTGTACATCTGTTTTTCCTATACCATATCCGATATGACACGTGATGTATAAGAAATGGATTATCAACCAATTTTCAATCGTGGATACATATGTATCCTTGACATACTGAAACGACTACCATTATTAGTATTAAACCAATAGCGATTCATACAAACTAAATCTTCGAATCGATAATTGGGCCAAAGAAATAATTTGAACTTAATGAATTTATTTGTATCTATATTAAGATGCTTGCCCTCATCCAGAAATTGACCACAGGTCCTTACATTGTTCTCATTGCAGAATACTGGATTTCTATCCAAAAGATTCACATTTCCCGAATTTAAACAAATGAGAATTCTCAATTCTCTACGCCGCCTAGGAGATGAAATATTTTCAGGAACAAGTAAATCATAATGATTTTCGTCTCTGTTCCCATCCAGCCTTTCATGTCTTGCAATAGATTCATCAAAACCATTCTTATCAAGATTTTTTTTTTCTCGGCATCTTCGATTAGTTTGGTACTTACTCTTATGGACCAGTGAAATAGCTATGGTTTCATACATAATCAATTGTCCATCCCATTTTATAGACAGACGAACCGGTTCGATAATCAATATTCCTTTTTTTATTAATTCTGGGGGAGTTAGATCTTTCTGAATTAGCATTACATCCAGACTCATTTCTTCGTTTTGAATAGAGGATATAGCAATTTCCTGTGGATTTATCAGTCTAAGCAGAAGGCAATATACCTGGAGATTTTTGATTATTCTTTGATTCAAATGAGCATCCCATCTCAATTGAAAACACAAATATCGTTTCAGGAGGAAAGCGAGGTCTGCTGCCGCGGTGTTCTTAGTCTTAGATTGCTTTTCCTTTCTACTTTGAATATCTGATCCCCCATAATTGTCTTTAACATCTTTCTCTTGGTTTGATAGATCTGAGCCAAAATCTCCTTGGCCTGCTTGCTCTTTTTCTTCTTTATTTCCATTTTCGAATTCAAATTCAAGAGATTTTTTTTGAGTAGGTGATATACGAAGACCTGTTTTTTGCTTTCCGTTGAGATTTTTATTTTCACTAGCATTTGCATTTCCAATAAAATTGAAAAGAAGTGATTTGATTAGTATGAGCCACGGTTGAATCTTATATGCATCATAAAGTAACACAAATTCTGGGAAAAACCAAAGTTCCAGATTCGACATGGGATGATTTCGTATTTCTTGATTCATTCCCATCCAGTCAAAAGAGGTTTTTGTTTGACGGAATGAGTTGATTTGTTTATGAATCGCGAGATAAAAAAGATCTTTCTTATCAATTTTATCAATTATTTGAGAATAATTAGTCCCAGTCTTAGTTTTTTTATTGATGTTGTCTCCGTTATCCATATTGGTCCAGTCCTCAATATCGATCTTTTTTCTAAGACAAAAATTAAAAATTCTCCAATCAAAATATTTTCTATCCGTATTTTTATCCGTATCAATAATAGAATCTTCTCTTAGATAATCACTAATAGCTACACTGTCTAACACATAAAAAAATTCGGGGTTATATGTGTTGCAATTATAGGAGATGTCTAGGACCTCGTTGACTTGTAATGGTGATCCAAAAATATATGAGTCCCTCTTATGTTCATAATTAATATATTTATGTGAAAAAAGATCATATCTGTAGTTTTTTTTTAATTTTGCTTTTTGACTCGGTAATGAATCCACTGCATAATTCTTTTTTTTCTCATAATGAATTAATCGGTCTTTATCATATGAATCCAAATATTTTGAGTCTTTATTTTGAACCATATAACTTTGATTGACTCTATTTCGCCATTTTTGCAGTCCTAATCTAGACCATCTAGTCTGGGATAAATCGTATTGAGAATGACCCCTTAACCAGTTTTTCCATTCATTCATTCCAAAATTGCGAAGTTTCTTATGCCTTGATTCGGAATGAAATATTTCTTGTGTTCCAACATAATCCTTTATTTTATCCTTAAGAAAAAGAGATGTTCCGTTATATTGAAGTACAGGTCTCAAGTGATACTTGTTAATAACTTCGGTTTGTGATAATTTGTAAAATACATATGCCTGTGACAAGGAGGATAGGGCACAAAAACTCTGTGAATTCTTATTAGTAATATTCGAAAGCGAATGTTTTATAGTCGAAATAAAATGAATTGTATTTTGATTTGTTTCATCATTGTAACCATATTTCTCAATAATTTTTTCTTTTGATTCAAGGGAAAGTTTTACATTGATCCTCGGAATATGAATAATACATAGAAGGTATATTCTTTCAAGAAATAATTTTAGAAAATAGTGCCATTTGCTTATTAATCGTTCACTTATTCTTTTTAATATCTGCCAAATATTTGTATTTTTCGGCGATTCTAATCTTTTATCATCACAACTTGTCTCCTTAGGACCAATCTTTATATCTGGAGTTATAAATATTTTTTTCTTGTCTTTTGTTATTTTTTCGATTTGATTTCTGATTGTACTTGTCCTATTAATCAGATCCTTCATTTTTGTTTCTGTCAGTGAATAATTTGTCCAATCCAGGGATCTAATTCGAATGGACGATTCATGAATAATCTGATTACTTATTATAGTTATAGAATTTTTTCCATTTTTATTTTGACTCGATTCATGTACTTCCCTCAATCCAAATAAGAGAATTGGATTTGTTTTTGCAAGCTTTTTCATTATTCTTTTTATAAATCGAACTATTTCGATAACCCATCTTGTTTTTTCTTTTAAGACCTTTAGAAAACTTTTTGTTTTTTCTTTAAAAATTATTAGAACTAGAAAACATTTCTTTTTAACTTTTCTAATTTTTTTTTCAAGTTCTTTATAAATGGGTCCAAAAAAAGAAGGTCGTTTTCGGAGAGCACCAAAAGGAAGTTCAGCTTCCATTCCAAGAACGGTTAAAAAACAAAAATTAGATTTTTTTCCTTTCTTTTTCATTGGATTTCTATGATGGGATCGTAGCTTAGA